TTCTTTTTTATTTTTCCTTTGTTTAGCCAATCTACCATGAAAAGTAAAAAGGGGCAAAGTAACTTTGTGTTGATTGTTTTCTAACTGTAAGTTTTCTTCTTCTGCATGTAAAAAAGGAATAAATAAATCAATCAAATTCCGGGAGGCGTCATGAAGTGCTTCTTTAGGAGTTAAACTTCCATTTGTCCATATTTCGAGAAAAAGTATCTCCTGTTTTTCATTCCCATTCACATAAGAATGAATGCTATGATTCGCATTTCGAACAGGCATGAATACAGCATCTATAGGATAACTTCCGTCTTGAAAGTTATTTGGCGTTTTTATACGATATCCGCGATTCCTCTCGATTTGTAATTCAATACACAAATTAATTGGTTCCGTTAGGTTAGCTATATGCTGTGTATTATCAACGATTTCCACAGAAGGTGGTAAGATAATGTCTTGAGCAGTTACATATCCAGGACCCTTGATACAAATAGACGCGTTACGAGTTCCATATAGATTACTTCTCAATACAATTTCTTTCAAATTCATTAAAATTTCATGTACGGATTCTTGAATACCTATTATGGTAGAATATTCATGTGGTATTTTCTCAGATTTTGCGCGTGTGATACATGTTCCTTCTATTTCTCCGAGCAAAGCTCTTCGCATCGCAATTCCTATTGTATCTGCTTGACCTTTCATAAGTGGGGCCAGAATAAAGCGTCCATAATAAAGACGCTTACTGTCTGCTCTTGATTCAACACACTTCCACTGCAGTGTCCGAGTAGATACTGTTACTTTCTCTCGAACCATAGTATATTATTTGATCAAATCATTGAATTATTTATTTCTCTTGAAATCTCTTCAATGTTTATTTTTACACACGCCTTTTTTTAGGGGGCCTACAGCCATTATGTGGCATAGGGGTTACATCGCGTATGAAACTTAATAGTATACCACTTCTACGAATAGCTCTTAATGCCGCATCTCTTCCGAGACCCGGGCCTTTTATCATGACTTCTGCTCGTTGCATACCTTGATCCACTACTGTCCTAATAGCATTTCCTGCTGCGGTTTGAGCGGCAAATGGTGTACCTCTTCTTGTACCCTTGAATCCACAAGCCCCGGCGGAGGACCAAGAAATTACTCGACCCCGCACATCTGTAACAGTCACAATCGTATTATTGAAACTTGCTTGAACATGAATAACTCCCTTTGGTACTCTACGCGCATTCTTACGTGAACCAATACGTCTATTTCTACGTGAACCAATTTTTGGTATAGGTTTTGCCATATTTTATCATCTCATAAATATAAGTCAGAGATATATGGATATATCCATTTCATGTCAAAACGTATCCTTATTTTTTTTTACTTATTTATTTGTACATCTGTACATCGGTTACTTTTGATTTCGAGAGTCTTTTTTGCTTTAGAAAGATTAGCCTTGTCTTTGTTTATGTCTCGGGTTGGAACAAATTACTATAATTCGTCCCCGCCTACGGATCAATCGACATTTTTCACAAATTTTACGAACAGAGGCCCTTATTTTCATATTTGTCATTCCTTTTCTTACTATTTATTGGAAGAAAATAAGTTTCTTGAAATTTTTAACTTCGAATTGTATCCCCACGAAAGAATGTTGAAATTGAAAAAACCACCGAATCATTCGAGTCTTTGCTTTGGAGTCTATAAACTATACGTCCTTTGGTTGAAATAAGGACTTACCTCAATTTTTATTCTATTTCTTGGTAGTATACGTATAAAACAACGTCGAATCCTTTCCGAAACAAAAACCAGAATCATATTTTCATTATCTCAAATCTAAACGAACCCGGAAGATACATACCATTGGTAAGTTGTTCAGTAATTAAACCCTCATGAATCTTTTTTTGTTTCATTCCAGGTAAAACCGCTTTGAAGTATCAACTAATGTAAGAGGGGTAATATTATAAAGTTGTCCTTTCTCTTTTTTCACAAATATGAAAGTTCCTCGTATAATTCGTCTATCAGAAAGATTACCATATATAACACAAAATTTCTCCGCCGATTCCTTCTATTCGAGCCCTTCGGTCTGTCATTATACCTCGAGAAGTAGAAAGAATTACAATCCCCATTCCGCCTAAAATTCTAGGAATTTTTTGATAGTTAGAATATATTCGTAAACCGGGTCGACTGATCCGTTTTAAATTTAAAACAGTTCTATACGATCCTTTTCTATTTCTTCTATGTCGTAGTGTTAAAACCAAAAAATATTTATTGCTTTCCTGATGTTTTCTCACGTTTTCAATAAAACCTTCTTGTAAAAGGATTTTAACAATATTTTCAGTGATGTTAGTAGATGGTATTCGAACTGTTCTTTTTTTATTCATGTCAGCATTTCGTATAGCGGTTATTATGTCAGCAATAGTGTCTTTACTCATGATAAACTAAGATTTTTGTTGCCCCCAAATTTTGATATAATCAACATGCTCTTTTTCTTTTTTTATTTATCTTTATTTCTGAATTATTAAAGGTATATACGTGATATATAAACAATCTACTAATTAATCGGTTTCATTCAAATACCAAATACTATAACTATATTACGGCCTTCCCTTATAATACTTCGGGTGCTAATGAAACTATTTTAGTGAAATTTAACTGTCTTAATTCCCGGGCGATCGCGCCAAAAATTCGGGTTCCTTTAGGATTTCCTTCTTGATCAATAACAACTGCAGCATTGTCATCATATCGTATTATCATACCGTTGTCGCGTTTGAGTTCTTTACAAGTACGTACAATTACAGCTCGGATTACTTCTGATCTTTCTAGAGGTGTATTTGGTACGGCTTCCTTGATTACAGCAACAATAACGTCACCAATATGAGCATATCGTCGATTACTAGCTCCTATGATTCGAATACACATCAATTCTCGGGCTCCGCTGTTATCCGCTACATTTAAATGGGTTTGAGGTTGAATCATATCGTTTTTTTATCGATTTTTTTTTGTTTTCAATGCAAGGGTCTAAATAAAAAAAAAAAAAAGAAATATTATTTGTTCAAAACAAAAAACCTGCAATTTTTTTTTCATACAAAAGACCCCTTTCCTTTGTTTCTACATCCCTATCCCGAAAGAATGAATTGAGTTCGTATAGGCATTTTGGATGCCGCTATTGAAATTGCCCTTCTGGCTATATTTTCTGCTACTCCGCTCATTTCATAAAGTATTCTACCGGGTTTAACAACAGCTACCCAATATTCGGGAGATCCTTTCCCCGAACCCATACGTGTTTCTGTAGGTCTTACTGTAACGGGTTTGTCTGGAAATATGCGTACCCATATTTTTCCACCGCGGCGTGCGTTTCGTGTCATTGCTCGCCGCCCTGCTTCTATTTGTCTAGATGTGATCCAAGCGGGTTCAAGCGCTTGAAGAGCATATCTACCGAAGCAAATACGATTGCCTCGATAAGATATTCCTTTCATTCTTCCTCTATGTTGTTTACGGAATCTGGTTCTTTTGGGGTTATAGTTGATGGTTGTTTATCAATTCCATCCATCTCTACTACAGAACTGGACATGAGAGTTTCTTCTCATCCAGCTCCTCGCGAATTAAACAATTAAAAAATAATATACACGGTGAATAATATACGGAATCGTGGTATTCTTTTAAATTTTATCTAATCTATATCTATTATAAATTTTAAATTTTTTGTGTTTTAATATATAATTAAACACGTCTTCTATTTATAGATAATGTCGTTTTTATATAACGTTATCGTTATAATGAATCTTTATTTTCTTTTTCCTTTGTATTATCATTTTTTCCTTTGTATTATCATATCGAATCGACTAAAATTTAGAAATAAAAAAAAAATTCGCGGGCGAATATTTACTCTTTCAACATTCAATTGTAAGATTAGTCTATGACATGACCTCTCAGAATAAATGAATAGGTTTCTGGTTCGTTCCGCCATCCTACCCAATGAATCATTAGGATTCGTTTTCAATAGAATCTTATGCATTCACAGGTTCTGTCGTCCCCACCACTTCTCGATTAATGGTTAGGTCTGAATTCTACAACGGAGCCCTTAATGAAATTTATTAATGAATTAAATTTTTTCTTGAGTCAACCTTCTCAGTCTTTATTGGCTCAGGGCTCTTGATTTTTTCTTCTATGCACCGATTTGTCTAATTATGGATCAATCAGTATTGATGCTTTATTACATTCCCTTTATATGAGATGACTCATAGACCTTACATATTGGAATTATATATCATTGATATTTCTTTTCCTATCTTTCTCTCACCCTTCCATTTATCTGTATACTTTTATTGCTTTACAACTCATAATCAGATTGGTTTTTCTTTTGTGTTTATGCAAAAAAGATTTCAGTTGCTACAATGATATGACTCATATATCATATCTTGACTGGTTCCTTATATCCAGATAATGCGAAGCGATGAGTTGATTATTAGTTCTATAGTTATCAGTTCATACTACGGGCCGGTCGATTTTGTTGAATCCTATAATCCTAAAAAAACCAACGAGTCACACACTAAGCATAGCAATTATATCAAACGATTAATCGAATTTTTATTCAACCTTATAGAATTGTTCATTTTTTTTTTTTATTTAACAGAAAAGGAATGAAAGAGTTTGCCTTTTTTGTTTTATCACCAGATAGAACTAAATACAAGTAAAGTAAGTTCTTATTATTCCTCGTCTACAAATATCCAAATTTTGATGCCTAATACCCCATAGATAGTTCGAACTGCGTAGGCACAATAATCAATTTTAGCTCGAATGGTTTGTAGAGGAACCCTACCTTCTCTGATCCATTCAACACGTGCAATTTCTTTTCCGTCGATACGCCCTGCAATTTGTACTTGAATTCCTTTTGTACCTGCCTGTTCAGTTAATTCAATAGCTTTTTTCATTGCTTTGCGAAATGAAACTCTATTCTTTAATTGTCCGGCTATAAATTCTGCAAGAATATTGGGGTGCCCATAGGGATTTGAAATTCTTCTAAT